GTTTTGGTATGTTGGGAGATGTTATTATTGCTGAACCCAATGCCTACATTGCTTTTGCGGGTAAAAGAGTAATTGAACAAACATTAAATAAAACAGTACCCGACGGTGCACAAGCGGCTGAGTATTCATTCCATAAGGGCTTATTCGATCCAATCGTACCACGTAATCTTTTAAAAGGTGTTCTGAGTGAGTTATTTCAGCTCCACGGTTTCTTTCCTTTGAAAAAAAAAATGCAAAAAAAAAAATATCGAAATAAAATGAAAATATAGAATATAATATATAGAATAGAAGTAGAATAGAAGCGATTTCTATGTTTAACAAGAACTCCCATTTTTTACTAGAAATCCCTGTTTGTTGGATTGAATTAGTTTAGTTATAGTCGCGAACTTATAATAAACTCTTTAATTTTAATAAATTAATAAAAAACTTTTTTTTCGAAAGATAGAAAGAATAAAAGAAAAAAAGGATGGGATAATATAAAATTTCTTAAACTTAAATCGCATTATCATACATATTCGTGTAGAAAGATGAATAGGTACACTTCATTTAGTTCTCATTCCTTGCACTTATTAATTACTTAAATATTATTTATAATAGTTTATACTTATCATAAGATATCTTTATAATAGGTACAAATATTAAATCGAGGTACCCATTCTATGACAGATCTTAACTTACCCTCTATTTTTGTCCCTTTAGTGGGCCTAGTATTTCCGGCGATTGCAATGGCTTCTTTATTTCTTCATGTCCAAAAAAATAAGATTGTCTAGATACGATATCATATCGGATGGGACCAAATTTCATTAATTTATTTCAACACTGAATCATAATACAGATATTTTTTTAGTGTAATATGGTACAATATGTGGCTTTTTACGAATACAAATGAAAGGCATGCGGATACATGATATCTGCATAAATGCATGGATATGCGGGTATATCTGGTTAAAAATGATCGGCGAATATTTTTATAATAGAAAGTCAATGTATCTAACCAATTACTCCTAATGGTTCATATCAGACTAGTGCTAGTTGATGAAAGTTACTTCGGCATCAAGAAAAGTCAAATTTTTTTCTCAATTCCAATCGAATGCAACTGGATCTAGTATAGTATGAACTGGCGATCAGAACATATATGGATAGAGCTTATACGAGGGTCTCGAAAAGCAAGTAATTTTTTCTGGGCCTGTATCCTTTTTTTAGGTTCACTAGGATTCTTATTGGTTGGAACTTCCAGTTATCTTAGTAGGAATCTGATACCCGGATTTCCATCTCAGCAAATCATTTTTTTTCCACAAGGGATCGTGATGTCTTTCTATGGGATCGCGGGTCTATTCATTAGTTCCTATTTGTGGTGCACAATTTCATGGAATGTAGGTAGTGGTTATGACCGATTCGATAGAAAAGAAGGAATAATGTGTATTTTTCGTTGGGGATTCCCTGGAATAAATCGTCGCATCTTCCTTCGCTTCTTTATGAAAGATATCCAATCAATCAGAATGGAGGTTAAAGAGGGTCTTTTTCCTCGTCGTATTCTTTATATGGAAATCAGAGGCCAAGGAACCATTCCCTTGACGCGTACTGATGAGAATTTGACTCCGCGAGAAATTGAGAAAAAAGCTGCCGAATTGGCCTATTTCTTGCGCGTACCAATTGAAGTATTTTGAAATGAACCGAACTAAGTATGAATTCATCAAATATCCGAATATTTTTTTCGTAATACAGAATTCATCCTTTTAGGTTAGGCCTCAGATTTTGAACTGATATCGTTATCGTATTCCTGTACTGTGCTTAGACGGTGCAACATTTCGAAATAATTAATGGAATTAATCCGGGAGGGTTTTTTGTCTTGAAATCCGATTCGTTACTTCAAGTAGATTTTTGGAGTATTTATCGAAAGGAACAAATGCAGATGAAATTCTTTCGAATTTGTCCGATTGAGATATCCGGAAATCTTATTTCCTTTATCTATTTACTTTCATATATATATTTTTGATATATATTTCTAGTTTTTTTTTTCATCCGAAAAGGGGCGCTTATTCTATTTCTATATTCCTTCTAGATCTAAGGACTAAATTATTTTAACAAATATACAAAAATGGGAATAGATCCATAGGTTCGATACCTTGTTATAGAACTTGTGCTTTAGAGAAACATCAGATCAAATAGAGTTGATAAATGAAGCAGTTCATTAACAATGCACAAATAAAAAATGAAAAAAAAGAAAGCATTGACTTCCCTCCCATATCTTGCATCTATAGTATTTTTGCCCTGGTCGGTCTCTCTCTCCTTTCAAAAAAGTCTGGAACCTTGGGTTATTAATTGGTGGAATACTAGACAATCCGAAACTTTTTTGAATGATATTCAAGAGAAAAATGTTCTAGAAAAATTCCTAGAATTAGAAGAACTTTTCTTGTTGGACGAAATGATAAAAGAATACCCAGAGACGCATATACAAAAGCTTCGTATAGGAATACACAAGGAAACGATACAATTGGTCAAAACACACAATGAGTATCATCTCCATATCATTTTGCATTTTTCGACAAATATAATCTGTTTCGCTATTCTAAGTGGTTATTTTATTTTGGGTAATGAAGAACTTGTCATTTTTAACTCTTGGGTTCAGGAATTCTTCTATAACTTAAGTGACACAATAAAAGCTTTTTCGATTCTTTTAGTTACTGATTTATGGATCGGATTTCACTCGACACATGGTTGGGAACTAATGATTGGTTCAATCTACAATGATTTTGGATTGGCTCATAACGACCAAATTATATCTGGTCTTGTTTCTACTTTTCCAGTTATTCTAGATACAATTGTGAAATATTGTATCTTCCGCTTTTTAAATCGCATATCTCCTTCGCTTGTAGTCATTTATCATTCAATGAATGAATGAAGAACTTATTTGATCTCCTGATATCAATCAAAATTTTGATTCGCATATAAAGAAAGCATTTTCCATTTGACTTTTTCTTTCTTTATACTTCTACCTCTTCAAGGTATTCGTCCTATTTCAGTAGAATTATTTCAGTACAATGGCAGATTTGTGGATAGGGAACTATACTAGCTACCTATCTAATTTATTGTAGAAATTCCTGGATCAACGATTGGATCATGCAAAATAGAAATACTTTTTCCTGGGTAAAGGAACAGATCACTCGATCTATTTCTGTATCGATCATGATATATGTAATAACTCGAACATCTATTTCAAATGCGTATCCCATTTTTGCGCAGCAAGGTTATGAAAATCCACGAGAAGCAACTGGGCGAATTGTATGTGCCAATTGCCATTTAGCTAATAAGCCTGTGGATATTGAAGTTCCGCAAGCTGTACTTCCTGATACTGTATTTGAAGCAGTTGTTCGAATTCCTTATGATAAGCAACTGAAACAAGTTCTTGCTAATGGTAAAAAAGGGTCTTTGAATGTGGGGGCTGTTCTTATTTTACCCGAGGGGTTCGAATTAGCCCCCCCCGATCGTATTTCTCCCGAGGTGAAAGAAAAGATAGGAAATCTGTCTTTTCAGAATTATCGTCCCAATAAAGGAAATATTCTTGTGATAGGTCCTGTTCCAGGTCAGAAATATAGTGAAATCGTCTTTCCTATTCTTTCCCCCGACCCTGCTACGAAGAAAGACGCTCACTTCTTAAAATATCCCATATATGTAGGTGGGAACAGGGGAAGGGGTCAGATTTATCCTGATGGGAGCAAGAGTAACAATACAGTCTATAATGCTACATCCGCGGGTATAGTAAGCAAAATAGTACGTAAAGAAAAAGGAGGATATGAAATAACCATAGTTGATGCATCGGATGGACACCAAGTGGTTGATATTATACCTCCAGGACCAGAACTTCTTGTTTCAGAAGGCGAATCCATCAAGCTTGATCAACCATTAACAAGCAATCCTAATGTAGGGGGGTTTGGTCAGGGAGATGCAGAAATAGTGCTTCAAGATCCATTACGCGCTCAAGGCCTTTTGTTCTTCTTGGCGTCTGTTATTTTAGCACAAATTTTTTTAGTTCTTAAAAAGAAACAGTTTGAAAAGGTTCAATTATACGAAATGAATTTCTAGATCCAGAGATTCCTTATCATCAAGTTGGTAAAAAGTGCGGAATTCTTGTCGATCAATACGATTAAATATGTATGATCAAAAAATTCTGTAAATCCCTTTGCTTGCTTTGTTTATACTGTTTTTGCGGGATGTATGGAATTCATTACTTGTCTCCCATTCCTAGCACTAGACAATAGGGATACAAAAACAATGTAAGAGGATACAAGGTAAGGACGGGATAAATGAAAGGAACAGATACTTCTAGGAGGGATTGTAAGTCTTACTAATCTTCTATTCGACACAAGAAAAAGGACTTTCTACCCTTTCTTGTGTCGTCTTGTATCGAAATAATAATGATTTTTCTCTTGTTCGTCAAAGATTACTATTTCTTCTTTTCCGGGTCTATTGGAACTCCTTTGTTTAGATTCATAAAAAGTAGTAGACAAACAAAAAGGGTTAGAGGTGAGTAATTCATTGAGCAAATGGAACTTCTTCTATTATTCAATTAACTTTAACGTATAACTTAATTTCTATTTTTCTTTTATATTATAAAAAAAGAAAAAAAAAGAAAAATTCTTCAAACAAAAAAATTTACTTTGACTTTTTTGTTTGAAAAGCGGATTAGATTCTATTTTTACGCATACCCAAATCCTTGTTTTTTATTTCATCACAGTTTTTTTTTTATCTTTTTTTTATAGAGTAAGGTTCTATTAGTTTAGTATAGAAATAATTTACAGGACGTCTTAGCTGTTTAAATCCATATTTCAATCCATATAATTATTCAGAAAATAAATTGATTCTTTCTTGAGAGCCTAGAAATCAATCAATAGAAATAGATTCAATTCCATTGTTCAAAAACATCATAAGAAACAAAGGAATAGAGTGGTTTGAAAGATCAGAGCAAAGGATCTATTTTGTTATTTCTACGAATAGAATAT